TAGCGGAAGAGGGATTTGAACCCCCGACCTTCAGAGTATGATTCTGCTGTTCTGACCAGCTGAACTATTCCGCCATTAATCGTATAAAATAAATCATCGTATAAGATAAATCATCGTATAAGATAAATCATCGTATAAGATAAATCATCGTATAAGATAAATCATCGTATAAGATAAATCTTAGAATGGTAAATTATTATGTAAGACAAACCTCACACAAAATTGGGGTTGGATTTACTCCAATAATGAAACCCAACAAAACCCATTAACCCATACTTCGCCAATCAAACCTTTTTCGTGTTTGGGCGTTACGGTGAGTTCGTTGACCACGACAAGGTAGATTCTGTGTATGACGTCTGCCTCGATAAGCTTTAATTCTAACAAGACGCTTAATATCTTCTTGTACTTTTCTAGTAAGCTTAGTTTCAACTTTGTCGATGATATCAACTTCCTTTGCTAAAAGACTTATTTCTTTAGATGTAAGTGAACCAATTTTAACATTAAGTCCTAAGCCACACTTAGCACAGACATCTTGAGCTTTTGTCTCACCAATACCCCGAATGTCTTGGAGTGCTTTGTAAACAAACTTTCTTTCTTCAAGATATACGTTTGCAATATAAGCCATGGGTTTTTTATCAATTTATTTCTTAAGGCGCCTTCTAAGATAAATCATCGTATAAGATAAATCTTAGTACCTGAAGGAAGGCTTATTGAAGGCTAGAGGCGGAATCGAACCGCCATTACAGGATTTGCAATCCAATACATTGCCATTATGTTATCTAGCCTCAAATAAAAGAACCTTTCTTGCTTGGATTTATTCCAATATGTCCAGGAGTGGATTTGAACCACCGACCCAAGGATTTTCAATCCTTTGCTCTACCCCTGAGCTACCCGAACACTCCTTAAAAGGAGGAGAAAGTCCCCCTTTTAAGACGAATCATAATATAAGAAAAATCTTAATTAGATTCCCACCATACAAGTGTACCTCTGTTACGAGTCATCTTCTTCTGTAACTGTAGAAGTCCATAAAGAAGAGCTTCGGCTGTTGGAGGGCATCCTGGGACATAAATGTCGACCGGAACAATACGATCACACCCACGCACAACAGAATAAGAATAGTGATAGTATCCTCCACCGTTAGCACAACTACCCATAGAAACTACCCACCTAGGGTCAGGCATTTGGTCATAAACCTTTCTAAGGGCTGGAGCCATCTTATTAGTTAATGTACCTGCGACGATCATTACATCTGATTGACGAGGACTTGGTCGGAAGATGATTCCGAAACGGTCTAAATCGTATCTAGCTGCTCCCGCGTGCATCATTTCTACTGCACAGCAAGCTAAACCAAATGTCATTGGCCACATAGATCCCTTCTGGGCCCAGTGGACTAGGTCATCTACTTTTGAAAGAGCGTATTCAAGATTATTTGCCATATTGATTATCTTAAATGAATCATGTTTTGATTTTTTGTAAAACTCAAGGGATATTCCCCTTAAATTTTATTTAAATGGATATAAAATCCAATAAAAGGCATTTTTTAACCTTTTATTGTTTTCTCTTTAAGAAATCCGAATCTCATCGCATTGAAAAGATTTTTTTACACGAAGCTTTTACCGTACATTCAACGGTCATCCCGGGTAAGGCGGGTAACGAGAATTGAACTCGTATCACCAGAACCACAACCTGATACTTTAACCATTTAAGCTATACTCGCCACATATTTGGAATAAATCCAACAAAAATCATAGATTCTCTCCATGATTTATCTTAATCCGTATATTTGTATTCTTTCTTAATAAGTTATACCCTTATTATAGGCCCAGCAGGACTTGAACCTGCATTGTGACCGTTATGAGCGGTCAGTTTTAACCAATTAAACTATAAGCCCTTTCCACACGTAGTCATAATCAAATCGACCAGGATACCAAAATTTACCCGGATGGAAAAGGTATACTAATCGATAAGATGCATAATCAATTTCAAGGTGTTCTGGTTTTTTACTAAAGATCTTTGATGTTAAAGGATATTTTTGGCTGCTTTTGTATTTGCCACTAATTTCTAACACATCTCCAGGAAGAAGAACAACCCCTGCCTCAGAAACTTTCAATTTATTTAAGTTTATATGGCCATGGCGAATTAGCTGTCTTGCTTTCCAAATATTAGGAACCAATCCACTTCTCCAAAGAATAAGATCAACACGACTTTCTAATTCACGTAGGAATGAAATTCTATTAGAATCCTTTGCTATTCGCCTCAGAGTTTTCTTCTTTATAAACCCATAAATAGCTCTAAAGATTCTAAGATTGAGGAAAAAGAGTTTAAACCCTAAAGTATCTTTCCAAGGATATCCTGGAAGATTACGGTGGCGTTCTTGGGCACGTATCATACCACGTTGGCCTTTCTTATCCGCCACAAAGACACAACCTGCGTCTGTAAATAATTTAAATAGATTACGTCTTCTCATTCTTACTTCCTTGATTTATTCTCTTTCACCCAACCTTTTTTCTCATCTTTGTCATACCAATAAAGGAAAAGATTAAAGACCCATCTAACCCATTTTAGTGATTTATTTGCACCAAAGATAGGAAGACTTACTCCATTCAAATCATCATCTGTATTCACAAAAGCCATAACAGGGATTTTTAGTTTTAAAGCCTCTTTAAAAGCGTATTCACTATCCTGAATATCAAGTATAATACATAAAGAAGGGCGGCCAGGCATTCCTTCTAAGCCTTTAAAACGATTTTTTACTTTTAGGTAAGATCTATCCTTATTTTTCTCTAAAAGTTCACCATGAGTTTCTTGTACTTTGAGGAAATGTGTTCTTTGCTTCTTAGCTTGTCCCCAATTTGTTAGTAAACCTCCCATCCACTTTTCTTGCATGTGATAGAATCCTAACTTTTCACAAAAAACTTTGACACCTTCTTTCAAGGAATCCTCTTGATTTATAACAAGGATAGGCCCTTGCTTTCCCATAAAGTATTTTAAATAAAGATAACTTACTTGGAGACTTTGCTTAATAATTTCTCCATCGTAAACCCAAAATCCATTCTTCTGCCCAATACACAAGGTTCTTTGGCTTCTATGAACTTGAGGTCTCCCAAGGTGCCCCCCTGTTTCTAAGACAGAAGCCAAACTTAGGTTTTTGTTTGAAATACTTTTTGGTTTTTTTGAATAAGTATCTTTTTTGATCGATGAGTTCATTCGAGGATTTTATTCTAATTATTTTATGATTTTATTCGCTTGAAAGGGCGGTCTTCTTCCCCTCCTACTTTTATCCAATATATCCACATACCCATGATTAAGATCTCATACCAAAGGTAAAAGCCTAAACCAATGACAACCTGTGTTGTTATTTCTGGTGGTGAAAGTAAAGCGCCCAATAAAGCGCTAAGAACAAAAGCCCAAGACCTTAACCCTTCTAAAAACTTAGGGTCTTTTCCTGTTTGAATACAAATGAAAAAGACGACAAAAGGAATAGTAAAGAAAAATAAAAGAGTTAAGAAAAACCTAACAAAGAATAAGACATAATCTAAAACTCTAGGCTCTAAAACAGCAAACCATGAAGAGTAACTTATTAGGAATTTACAGAAAAAGGGCAACAAACTGCTATAAAAGAAGCAGAATCCGAATATAAAGATAAAAGTAAAGACGGATAGAAGAAAGCTTAATACTTTTTTCTCATAAAGATAAAGGCTTGAGCTCATAAAAGACCAAAAGTGGTAAATTAAGAGAGGCCAAGAAAAAAGAAAAGCTAATATGCCTTGAGCACTTAAGGAAGCATGTATTCCTTCTAAAGGGTGTGTAAATAATAAAGGACCTTGTATATGAATCCATAATGGCTTTATAAGTATAAAGAGAACACACTTTGGATCCAGAAAAGAAACACAGAGGCATAAAAACACACTTAAGAAGAAAAAAGAAAGCCGAAGCTTTAATTCATTAAAATGGATAAAGAATGGCAGTTCTTTCATAATTCCAAAACTTAGTACTTGGCATGAAAATGCGGGAGTAGGACTTGAACCTACAATCTTCAGGTCATGAGCCTGATGAGTTAACCAATTACTCCATCCCGCAGGCCTCTTTATTTATACGAGATCGGTACGGGTTCGCAAATAAAGAGAATTTTAGCGGATAGAGAGGGATTCGAACCCCCGGGGCTTTGAGGCCCTTCGGTTTTCAAGACCGATACCTTAAACCAGACTCAGACATCTATCCTTTTAGAATAATGATAAAATGAGTGGGATTCTAATTTATGGAGATGACCGGATTTGAACCGGTAACCTCATGCTTGCAAAGCATATACTCTACCCTTGAGTTACATCCCCTAATTAATGTCCACACATCATTGAAATAAATCCAACAAATTAATGGGCTTTCCTGGACTTTGGGATAAAGTCCATTTCGGGACTTTGGTCCATTCCTGGAGTAAAAGGATTCGAACCTTTGAATCTCGATACCAAAAACCGACGCCTTACCGCTTGGCTATACTCCAATCCCTATAACTGGGTAATAACGGACTCGAACCGCTGACATTCTCGTTGTAAGCGAGGTACTCTACCAACTGAGCTAATTACCCTTTTACGGAGGAGAAGGGATTCCCCCTTAAAGTCTATTCCTTCTTCCGTAACGTTCACAGAAAGTTAAAAGATATTCACCTCCTGACCATTTCTTTAGACGCTTTAATAAACCTCTAATACAATAGTTCGAAGGATCAATGATCGTATAACTTGAAGTATGAACATCAAGGACGAAATGTTCACGGGATTTTTTATTTACGTGAGGCGATCGAAGAACTGTTTTCAAGTGACTTCGTGTCGGTAAACGTAAAAATGTATAAGATGAAGTTTCGTCAAGGAAAGACTTTAACTCTTCTTCAAATCTTTGAAGTAGTGCAAGATCACTACAAGTTAGTTTCAACTTGACCTGATAAAGAGAAGACTCTTTTGAAGGCATTTATAAGTTCTATTAAATGTCATGAATATTTAAACAAGACTTGTCTTATTGGTCGGAGTCTTTGGAGCGGGGTCCCAAAACCTTTTTACGGGAAGGACGGGATTCGAACCCGCGTTACAAGAAAAGAATGTAAACTGGTTTAGCAAACCAGCGCTTTCGACCGCTCAGCCACCTCCCCCCGGAAAAGTCCAAAAGAACTTCTCTCTTTAGGGGGTATACCAGGATCATGGACGCGAAATCCATAAAAAATACGAGATATGGGGCCGCCAATAAAGCATAAACGACTTTTGGATTTATTCCAATTCCTTATGCCCTTTACTTAACGATCTACTTCACCAAAGACGATATCTTGTGTACCAATAATTGTAACAACATCCGCTAACATGTGATAACGGCTCATAAAGTCTAACCCTTGAAGGTGATAGAACCCTGGAGCACGAATTTTACAACGATAAGGTCTGTTTGTTCCATCGGATACAAGATAAACACCGAATTCTCCTTTAGGTGCTTCAACAGAAGTATATGTTTCCCCTTTAGGAACGTGGAAACCTTCTGTATATAGTTTAAAGTGGTGGATAAGAGCCTCCATACTTTCCTTCATGTCTGTTCTTGACGGAGGACTTAGTTTATAGTCGTCTGTCTTGAAAGGACCATCAGGAATTTGGTTAAGGCACTGAGAAATAATACGTAAAGATTGACGCATTTCTTCTACACGAATAAGATAACGGTCGTAACAGTCTCCACGAGTCCCTACTGGAATATCAAAATCCATACGGTCATAAACATCGTAAGGCTGTGACTTACGTAAATCCCATTCAACCCCTGAACCACGAAGCATTACACCCGTGAATCCCCAATCAAGTGCTTCTTGACGGGTAACAACACCAATATTAACAAGACGCTGTTTCCATATTCTGTTAGCAGTTAAAAGCTCCTCCATTTCATCGATACGAGATCCGAATGATTGAGCAAACTGATAAATATCCTCACAAAGAGAATGGGGCAGATCCTGAGATACTCCACCTGGGCGTACATATGCTGCGTGAAGGCGAGCTCCTGAAACTCTTTCATAGAATTCCATTAGCCTTTCACGCTCTTCAAAAGCCCATAAGAATGGTGTTAAAGCTCCAACATCCATTGCGTGTGTTGTAAGAGCTAACAGGTGATTCAAAAGACGAGTAATCTCAGAAAAGAGAACACGAATATATTGGCCACGTAAAGGAACCTCGGCATTTAAAAGTTTTTCAATCGCTAGAGAATACGCGTGCTCCTGACACATCATAGACACATAGTCTAAACGGTCGAAATACGGTAAAGCTTGCATGAATGTTTTATACTCAATAAGCTTCTCTGTCCCTCTATGGAGAAGACCAATGTGAGGGTCTGCGCGATCTACAACCTCTCCGTTCATTTCTAAAACTAAACGAAGAACTCCGTGAGCAGCCGGGTGCTGAGGACCAAAGTTGAGGGTAAAATTCTTTAGTTCTTTTTGAATCATTTTATTTTATTGTTTGAAAGTACTCATCAGGCTCATGACCTGAAGATTACACCAAAATAATTTTCATTTTAGGGACATAAAGTCCATGAGAGCACCGAGTTGGATTTATTCCAATTTTGTGCCCTCTTTCCATAAGATAAATATAAAATCCACCACCCTAGCCAAAAAAACCTTCGTCTTTTCAGCCGTAGCGGGTGGTTTATCTTATAAAAATCTATTTTTAGGCTTTGATAGAAGGAACTTCTTCAAATGTGTGATAAGCCGGCGGAGATGGAAGAAGCCACTCTAATGTAGGGAGGAAGTCCTCTTTCACAACACCGCCTTGTGCAGGAGCGTTTAATGGGAACTTCTCAGAGTCAACTGCCCATGGATATTCGCCACACTCTTCATCAGATGTTAATGTAGCATAAACAACATATAGGAAGAATAGAGCACCAAAGACAGAAACATATGAACCATAACTAGCGATAGCGTTCCATCCAGCATATGCATCAGGATAGTCAGGAATACGACGAGGCATACCTGCAAGTCCTAGGAAGTGCATAGGGAAGAATGTTAGGTTCACACCTGTGAAGAATAGCCAGAAGTGAATCTGACCTAAAGCTTCTGGATACTGAAGACCAGTAATTTTTCCAATCCAGTAGTAATATCCTGCAAATAGAGCAAAGACAGCACCCATAGATAGAACGTAGTGGAAGTGAGCCACAACGTAGTAAGTATCGTGGAATGCGATATCTAGACCTGAGTTAGCAAGAACTACACCTGTTAGACCACCAACTGTGAATAGGAAAATAAATCCGATAGCGAATAGCATAGGAGTTTTAAACTCGATACTACCAGCCCACATAGTAGCGATCCAACTGAAGATTTTGATACCTGTAGGAACAGCAATAATCATTGTAGCAGCTGTAAAGTAAGCTCTAGTATCAATATCTAAACCAACTGTATACATGTGGTGAGCCCATACAATGAACCCAAGAACACCAATACTTAGCATAGCGTAAACCATACCAAGGTAACCAAAGACAGGCTTACGTGAGAAAGTCGAAACGATGTGACTCACGATACCGAATCCTGGTAAGATTAGGATATAAACTTCAGGGTGCCCGAAGAACCAGAATAGGTGTTGGAATAGAACCGGGTCTCCTCCTCCTGCAGGGTCAAAGAAACTTGTGTTGAAGTTTCTGTCTGTTAGAAGCATTGTAATACCTCCAGCAAGAACAGGAAGAGAAAGAAGAAGTAAGAATGCGGTAATCAGAACCGACCACACGAATAGAGGTAAACGGTGGAAACTCATTCCTGGTGCACGCATATTAAATACTGTTGTAATGAAGTTAATAGCACCTAAGATACTTGCAGCACCTGAAACGTGTAAGCTAAAGATAGCTAAGTCCACAGAACCTCCCGAGTGAGCTGTGATACTACTTAAAGGAGGATACACAGTCCATCCTGTACCTGCTCCAACCTCAACTAATGCTGAACATAGAAGAAGGATAAGAGATGGAGGAAGTAGCCAGAAACTGATGTTATTTAAACGAGGGAATGCCATATCAGGAGCTCCGATCATTAGAGGAACGAACCAGTTACCATAACCTCCGATTAATGCAGGCATAACCATGAAGAAAATCATCAAGAATGCGTGTGCTGTAATGATTACATTATACAGTTGATGATTACCTGCGAGAATTTGGTTTCCTGGTTGGGCTAACTCCATACGAATTAGAAGCGAGAAACATGTCCCTAGTAGTCCAGAAAACCCACCAAAAAGAAGATAAAGTGTACCAATATCTTTGTGGTTTGTTGAGAACAACCAACGTTCTACAAATTGCATTTTTCTTTTATTCAAAAATTTTAGAAACCCAAGGATAGGATTTCTTTTTCCTATCATTTAATATAATGAATGAAGCCTAAAAATGAGACTACACCCCGATAGATATAAAATATCATAGAGATATAAAATACCCTTTTTATTAAGATAATTTAGGATTTAAGGATTTCTCCTTAAAAAAACAAGAACACACATAATTGGAATAAATCCAACATCATAAAATAAATCCATAGGGGAACCCTGTGAATAAATCTTATATACAAAAGCCCTCTGACCAGAATTGGCCCTATGTAAGGGCTTTATGCTTTTTTCTTATTTATAGGGACATTTTACTTACGCCAGCTAGAGACATGCTTACCCATTTATCCTGGATAGCTTTATCTCCGCTTTCAAGAGCTTGGTAAGCTTTACCACAAGCTCTTTGACGGAAAGAACCAGACCAAGATTCTAGACTAGAACCTCCGCCCATATTTCCTTTAAGTAGACCCCAAGACCCGTGTGCAAGTGAAGATTTTAGAGAACCTGAAAGGCCTCCAACTAGTGCCTGAGAGAACCAAGATGTAAAGTTCTCTGAAGCTGTACTACTTACAAACCCCCACCCAAGGGCCTTTTGTGTTAAGATTTTGTCTTTCTTTGTAGCAGTGATCTGACCGTCTAGAAGACTTAGGTCATCTGCATTAAAGTTGAAAGAAGTCCAAATGTCACGAAGATCCGCTTGAGATGACTTTGTATTCTCAAGACCTTCAGCGACTTTTTGTTTTACACCAATACCACGAAGTTCAAGTGATCCTTTGATATCCTTACCATACTGTTTAGATACAAAGAAGATGAAACCAAGGAAACCTAGTGCAACTAGAATTTCTTCGTTGTAAATGATAATACCTTTAGAACTAAAGACAATAAAACCTAAGAAACCTGCTGTAAGAAGTTGAGTAGTATTAAAACCTTTGTCTTCTTCTTTCTGAAGGTTCTTCTTTTTACTGCTTTGTTTTATACTTTTTTTAGACACTTTAGCCATTTTTTTGGTCTTTTTAGTCATTTTTTATTAAAAACGCAAACACTTAGTTGGAATAAATCCAAAACGTTTATTTATTTCTTCGATACTCCTGAACTTTGTAAGGCAAAGAGATCAAAAGTGTTCAGGTAAACACCCTTAGTAGAGGAACCCTCGAAACCAGCGGTTTGTCCTGAAATAACAGACTCTCTTACGTCTTTGATTACAAGAGAACCTAAACGTCGGTCCTCACAAGCTTTCTTTAAAGCGAATTCTTTTAAGAATGGTACGATTGTACTATCCCAATTTGATAGACGCCATGCAAAGATATGCTTAAGAGAAGCGAAAGAGCTAAGAGACTTTAAATTCTCTGAAAAACTTGAGTAATTAAAAGAAGCACCTAAAAGATTCTCCATAACTGGAGGCAAGCTTAAACGCCCTTTTAAATCAAGGATCTCAGAAGATCCACCTTTAAGTGACAAGTCATCCTGATTCTGTGTTTTAATACGATACTTTGTGAGACGGCTTAAGCCTGGAAGATAATACTTCACACAAGCTCCGTAAAAAGCGAAGAAAACGACGCAAAGCCAGAAATACTGGGAAAAATACGTTACGTGGTCTAATTGAGGCATATTATAAATTATATTTAAAATATTACGGGAAAGTGGCTGAGTGGCTAAAGGCGGCAGACTGTAAATCTGTTGATTATATCTACGTAGGTTCGAATCCTACCTTTCCCATCCAATATAATAAAAGGTTTCATACAAAATTGGAATAAATCCAACAAAAAACCTTCCTATCCTTTAACCTTTCATTAATCTAATGAATTCAATATCAATTGTTCCTCTTAGACGGAAGTAGATCACTAAGATCGCTAATCCGATGGCAGATTCTGCAGCCGCAACCGTAAGGATGAAGAGTGCAAAGATCTGACCTAAAAGGTCATCTAATGATACTGAGAAGCTCAGAAGATTTAGGTTAATTCCTAAAAGCATTAGCTCTATACTCATCAGGACAAGAATAATATTCTTCCTGTTAAGATAGATACCTACAAGGCCTAAAAGGAAAACCACAAATGAAACATGAAGTGAATGAATTAAACTCATTAATTGATTCTTTTTTTATTCCTCATCAAGATGATAGGATTTGAACCTATGACCTTCTGTTCCCAAAACAGATGCGCTACCAAGCTGCGCCACATCTTGGATGGTTTTATTGGAGAACGGAGTATAAATAATACTCTCAGGGAGTGATGGACTCGAACCATCCACTACGACTTAGAAGGTCGTTGTTTTATCCACTAAACTAACCCCCCACACTTTGGGGGTTTGTACCAACCCCCCTCTTTTCGGGGCAATCTCTTGTATTTAAGAAGTTCCTGATTTATTAATATTATCTAATATTAAGACTGACAGAACTTAAAGTTTAATTAGAGATTATCTTATTTAAGATTTAAATAACTTGATAGGATATATTTTAGTTTAAGATTGGCAGTAAGTAGAGATATATTTAAATTAAATATTATATCTTGTCTTATATGGCAGTAAATAAAAATGATAGAGAGACTGAAATAAAGAAATTCATTTCAATTAAAATGAACTTTTTCAGTGACCCTCCCCCCCTATAATCCCCCCCTCCCAAATGGTCATATCAAAGATAAATCTTATGTAGTATTTGCTACTTTCATAAGATTGACCATTTTTTTAAAGGATTACAGTTGAACTCGTAAGAGTTCGGTGACTACGTAAAACAGAACCTTGATAAATAAATCTACAAAAGTAGAGAGTATTTCATAGGTCTACGCAGTAAGGAAAAGCTTTATGCTTAATTTGCCCACTATCGGACTTGAACCGATAACCCAGAGGGAGCAGATTTTAAGTCTGCCGTGTTTACCAATTTCACCAAATGGGCATGTTGGATTTATTCCAATTACGTATATAAATAATTAGCGCGGGTATAGATTAATGGTAAATTATCTGCCTTCCAAGCAGAAGATAAGGGTTCGATTCCCTTTACCCGCATAAATTCATGGGATGGATATTCACAGAAGATCCATAAGCAGGAGAAAAGGGATTCGAACCCCTAACCTGCGGTTTTGGAAACCGTTGTTCTACCATTGGAACTATTCTCCCATAAAGACTCTGGAACATTTGTTGTTCCTTGGTCTATTGAAACTTATTTAGGGGCATGTTCTACTTAGAAGTCCTTATTAAATAAGATAAGCCTTAAAGCTTGGATTTATTCCAAGTACGTGAGCTAAGACTTCTTTCTTCTCTTAAGGGAGTAGATCAGAACACTTTACCCTTTTATCATCCCTTACGGGGATCGAACCCGTGTTGCCGCCTTGAAAAAGCGATGTCCTAACCACTAGACGAAAGGGACTTCCTGAAGCGGATAGAGGGAATCGAACCCTCATCTGAGCTATGGCAAAGCCCTACTCTACCGTTGAGCTATACCCGCTCAGGAACGAAGAGACCTAATTTTAGGGTCTTTATCGGTCTTTTTTAAGTGTACTTTTGTACACGTATATTATGGAGTATTATCCACTCCTATAGAATCTGATACCGATTCTCTTCAAATCTTTTAAAAATTGCCCCTAGAAGGCCCCTCTATGGGTTTTTAAGCCTTAATGAAGGGTAAGCCTAGCGGAAATTCAAAAAGACCCTGTTTTCCGATGTTCTCATTCCTGGATATTACACGTATTGTGTTTCTTTAAGGTAACCAATCGTATCCAATCATAAGTCCAGATACAAAGAAAACCCAAGCTAAAGATAAAGGTAAGAATACTTTCCATCCAAGTCTCATTAGTTGGTCATAACGATAACGAGGGAAAGAAGCACGTACCCAAATGAATCCAAATAGGAAGAAAGCTGCTTTTAGTCCAAGCCAGAACCCAGGAGGCATAAAATCCATAGCTTCTGGAACAAGAGGAAGCCATCCACCTAAGAACATGATAGAACAGAATGTACACATAAGGATCATGTTTCCGTACTCTCCTAAGAAGAATAAGGCAAAAGCCATAGAAGAATACTCAACGTTATAACCAGCAACAAGCTCAGCTTCAGCTTCTGGTAAATCAAAAGGCGCCCTGTTTGTCTCTGCTAAGCAAGAAATAAAGAACATAATGAAAAGAGGGAAAAGAGGAACGGCGAACCAAACACCTTTTTGACTCTCAACAATTTCTGTGAAATTTAAAGATCCTGCAAAGATTAGAGTAGAAATAAGGATTAGACCAAGAGAAACCTCGTATGAAACCATTTGAGCCGTTGATCTTAAAGCTCCTAGGAAAGCATATTTAGAGTTACTTGACCATCCTGCCATGATAACACCATAAACACCAAGAGAAGATACTGCAAATAAGTAAAGAACTCCGATGTTCAGGTCACATAAAACTAAACCATCCCCAAAAGGAATTACAGACCATGAAATTAAAGCCAGCATGAATGTTAGAACCGGTGCAGCCAGGAAAATCATTAAGTTGGCATTACTTGGAAGGACAGTTTCTTTCACCATAAGTTTTAACCCATCCGCAATAGGCTGGAGAATACCAAATACACCTACAACGTTAGGTCCCTTCCTTCTTTGGATTGATCCCATAACTTTTCTTTCAGCTAGAACCATGAAGGCAATACCTAAAAGAAGGGGAACAACTAAACCTAGAATCTTTAAAAGGACTCCTAAAATATATGACATGGAGAGTTTTTTTATTATATCCAAAAGGGCTTCAATAGAGAAAAGGTTTTCTTTTTTTGATTCCCTTAAAGTTTATTCTTTAGGGTTTATCTTAAAAATAAGATAAATAGTATAAAGAACTCATACGAGTTTAACGGAGGTTTATACTCATTGAGTGTGATAGGACTCGAACCTACGGCCACCAGGTTAAAAGCCCGATGCTCTACCACTGAGCTACACACCCGTATACGGATAGAGGGACTTGAACCCCCACAAATTTCTTCATTGGTGCCTAAAACCAACGCGTCTGCCAATTCCGCCATATCCGCAAAAAGGGTACCTGCTTTTGCAAAGATACCCCAAAAACAAGAAGTTTAAAAAGTTCACTCATTTTTAATTGTAAGAACTTATCCTAAAGGGTATCCCAAAGAAACCCCTTGTATGTTTCTAATAAATTAGAATACGAATAGGATAAGGAAAGACATCATTAGAGCGAAAAGGGCAATAGCTTCTGTAAGAGCGAAACCAAGAATTGCGTATCCAAATAGCTGTTTTGTTAATGATGGGTTACGTGCAACAGAGTTGATAAGAGATCCGAAGACAATACCAATACCTGCACCTGCACCAGCTAGAGCGATTGTAGCACAGCCAGCACCAATAAGTTTAGCACCTTCTAACATTGTTAAGAATTAGCAGTTAAAAAAGAGTAAATGGTAAGTCGTCCGAGATGAATCATCATATAAGATAAATCTTAGGACATTATTGAAGAGGAATTTAACCTCAACAATAAACCATGGCTATTAGAGTACTGAGTACTCCATGTACACTGAGAGAAATCTCTTGTATTTTAGCCATCTAAGAGAGTAGCGAGTACCCCCAAGGGCATTAAGAAAGGTTTATCTTAAAATGAAATCCAAACCTTAATACCAATTTGCCCATAACGAGTAAGGGCTGATGAAGATGAATAATCAATCTTTTGGTTAAAAGTGTTAAGAGAAGTTCGGCCAATATAAAGAGAAGCTTTTTTAGCTTTTTCTTGCCTTCCTAATCTACCTGAAATTAGGATTCTTATCCCTTTAATATGTCCGCCCTTTAACAGACTTTGTGTCTCTTGTTTTATAGAACCAAAAATTCTTTTAAAGAATACACGTTTCTTTAATTCCGCTTTTATCAATTCAGTAATACCCTCTGCACTTAAGTAAGGTGTCTTTAGGATTGAAGGAACTACAGAAGATTGAATCTTAAAGTTTTGGCGAAGATTCTTTTCAATTTTATTTTCAAAAGATGAATGAATGCTTCTTACTAGATTCTCTCTCAAACTCTTTAAGTCCTCCTCACTATGGATTTTCTTTAAATTAGGTTTCTTTTTATTCCTATTTCTAGAATTCCTGTCTGTGAGTTGGTTTTGGAATTTAATTCTTTTAGCTTCTTTAAAGGCGTTTTGCAAATCCGCATCTGAAAACCCTTTAGGAGATAATGAATTTTGTTGAGAAAGAATTTCAAGAATCTTTGTGTAAATCTCCTTCTTTGATCTAGGATCTATAAGAGATGAAGAGAAGAAGATACCAAAAAGTCTTAAAAGTCTAGCTTTTTTCTTCAGTTCTGGATTATTCAGGTTATCAAGAGAAGAGGGCTGAAGGATGGGGTTTCCTTGTGTAGGGAAAGAATAAGTAGAAGACTGAATTTGTGCTTTTTGCAGATTTCTTCTACGTCTCCAAAAAGAAGGTTTATTTTTTCTTTCCGCTTTAGAAGGACGTGCCCAATAAAGGAAGACTTTTTGCTCTTTAGCATTTCCTGTGTAACCCACGCGGGCTAAAGAACGTTTTTTGCTTTGTCTAAAAAGTTTTTGGAAGTGTTTTCTTACTTTTAGATCTCTTCCAAGAAGGTCAGAATAGAAGAAAGAAGAATACCAGAAGGAATCAAATCTTCTATTAATTTTTAGACGCAAGCTAATAGGGTTGGTCTTTTGAGCCATTTTTATTATTTCTTACCTTTATTCTTTTTCTTCTCTTTAGGTACAAACATTTTTCTTGTAGGAGCGAATTCTCCAAAATAGTGGCCAATCATTTCCTCTTTTATAAGGACTGATTGGAACCCTCTACCATTATGGATTTCAACTTCTAAGCCGACAAATTCAGGAAGTATAAGAGATCTACGTGAATATACTTTAAGAGGGTCTTTTGAGGGTTTACCGCTTTGACTTTTGACTACGGATCTAAGTAATCCAAAGTCTACGAAGGGACCTTTCCAAACAGAACGAGACATAGTTTTCTTTTTTAGTATATTTTAATAGATTTCACACATAAGTTCACCTCCAAGGTTCATTGCCTTAGCTTCTTGACATGAAAGAAGGCCAGAATTAGTTGATACAATGAAAGAACCATAAGGTTTTCTATGTATATTAATATCTTTAGCTTTTCTAATCACTCTGCGGCTAGGTTTACTTACTTGTTGAAGGTGAGAGAAGCCTCCTGGAATTAGATGAAGGGTTATATTAGGGAATCCTTTTTTAAAGGAATTTCGACCAAAGTATTTACGGTCTTTTAGAAGAGGAGTTTCTTCTGGGGTATTGATTTCAAAGTCTTCGATGTATTTTAGGCGTTTAAGAAAAATAGCTAATCTCCATACTTTGTGACTCCAGGGTATTTGAACTAGAGCATCTCCAGCACGTTGAGCGTTTTGAACTCGTGAATAGAAATTTGAGTAGGTGTTCATTTTTTTCTTATTACCATGATTTTTTAGAAAGACCAGGAATTAAGCCTTCAGACCCTAATTGTCGAAGCCCTAATCTTGATAATTTACAGAACCTATAAACACTCTTACTTCTTCCTGTTAAAATACATCTGTTATGTGTTCTAACTTTTGATGCATTTCTGGGAAGACGGTTAAGTTGTGATACAAATTCTAACCTTTTTTCTAAAGGAATTGAAAGATCTTGGATTAAACCTAGAAGAAGGCGCCTCCTTACTTCATAACGTTTAAAAAGCTTTCTTAGTTTTATATCCTTATGTATACGTTTTTTCATTATTTATTTTTTAATCTTTATTTAGGGGGAGTCCTATATAAGAATAGAGAAGGGATTTTTTCTTAGGATTTCCTTTTGAAATTAGTGTGGTATGGAACCCACTAGGCCTTCTAAAGATTTCATATGAAATTTCACATTGAGGCCAAAGGAAAAATTGAGTTGAACCAAAATGAATATTTCCCTGAGAATCTAAATTCTTTGTAGGGACCCCAGAAAAGTCAACAAATTTAGGTAAAACAATAAAAATAAGGTTTTTTAAGAAAGAATTCATCTTATCACGCCTTAAAGTCAATTGAAGACCCAAAGGCTGGTCTTTCTTAAGTTTAAATCCAGCCAAAGGCCTTTTTGCATAGTTGGTTTTAGGAGTCTGTCCTGTTATTGTCAATAATGCCAGGAAAAGGTTAGGTAAAGATTCTGGTACACGTACATTCGCTCTGACTATTACTTTGTCTAATTTTGGTAAAGAATCTAGACCAGAAGGAGAAATATCGTATGTATTTTCAGAATTCTTGTTTTTGGATACAAAATCAAGTGATTTTAAACTTAAGTGATACATGATAAGTTAAAAATTTTAATAATATGAATAAATAAGGAATAAAGTCCAATATTTATTTTCTTATCGTATAAGATAAATCTTAGAAAAGGTAAGGAGATATAGAAGCTATTTTTGCGTGACCTGCGGCTCGAAGTTCATAAGAAGCTAATGAACTTACTCGTGTGCCAATAGGATCTCCTTTAGCATTAACAAGAACTACAAGATTTCTCCCGAAAGAACGATTTAAGTGTGTAAATCGTTTGCTTTTTTGCTTAAGTTCTACAATAACAGCTTTATAAACATTACCTTTTTTTACACGGGATCTGTGACTTGGTAAAGCTTCTTTGACAGAAACGGAAATCATATCTCCAATCTTTAATTTAGATCTAGGTTGTCCGATACAAAAAAGCTTTTTAGCGCCGGAATTATCGCCGGCTTCAAAGAAAGTACCATGGGTTTTCATTTTTTCAGAATAAAGGCAGTTTTAAATGGTAATTTTGCAGCAGCTAAAGCACAAGCTTGTTTCGCGTCCTCAAGACCTACTCGATCAATTTCGAATAGAACTTGGCCCGGACGTACAAGAGCAGCCCAATGTGAGTGTGGTCCTTTTCCTTTTCCCATACGTATTTCATTTGGTTTAGCAGAAATACTTACAGAAGGGAAAACACGGATCCATATTTTACCAGATCGTTTTAAGTGTCTGGTCATTGCACGTCTTGCAGCTTCGATACACCTAGCGTGTAATTTTGCAGGTTGAAGAGCTTTAATCCCACAGAACCCGAAGTTTAGATCGGTTTTTGCTGTAAGAGTAGATTTAGAAATGATTTCTCTGTTTCTAGGACCTTTTTTCTTAATGAAAGTGAAATTAAGCCTTCTGTGAAACTTACGAAACTTTGTTTTCTTAGGAGCAAGCATAATAAAATAAGAGATAAATGGTTATTCTCGTTAATAAAAATAAAAATGAGCCAGTCCAGCCGCAGGTTCCCCTACGGCTACCTTGTTACGACTTCACCAGAGTTACCAAGCTGGCCTTAGTCCTTAAACTACAATCCGGAAAAATAAACCTAAGAGAGTAGCGAGTACTCCATACTTCACAAAGAAGAATAAAGATAAAAATTTCAAGAGAGACTTAAGGTTTTCGGATCAACCCGACTTCCCCGGTGTGACGGGCGGTGTGTACAAAGCCCAAGAACATATTCACCGTGGCATGCTGATCCACGATTACTAGTGATTCCAGCTTCATGATCTCGAGTTGCAGAGACCAATCCGAACTAGGATAATTTTTTAGGATTTGCTCCGACTTTCATCATTGCATCCCTTTGTAATTACCATTGTATCACCTTTGTAGCCCAACCCATAAGGGCCATGAGGACTTGACGTGATCCCCACCTTCCTCCCACTTCTCATGGGCATTACGAAAAAGCAAATGAAAAATTTCGAAGGGGTTGCGTCCGTTATAGGATTTAACCAGACATTTCACAACACGAACTGCCGACAGCCATGCAGCACCTGTCTTTTTAATAATCTTCCCCCTCCTAAGGGAAAGAAAAAAAAGATGTCAAGGGTTGGTAAGGTTTTGCGCGTATTATCGAATTAAACAAGATGATCCACCACTTGTGTGAGCCCCCGTCAATTCCCTTGAGTTTCAGCCTTGCGACCGTACTCCCCAGGCGGAGTGTTTAACGCGTTAGCTAGACCTCGGATGTTTACACCCAAAGTGAACACTCATCGTTTACGGCGTGGACTAAAGGGGTATCTAATCCCTGTTGCTCCCCACGCTTTCGTCCCTTAGCGTCAGTCTAGACCCAGAAAGTTGCCTTCGCTTTCGGCCTTCCATCACATCTTCGCGAATTTAATCCCTACACATGACATTCCACTTTCCTCTATCTGACTCAAGACCTATACTTATCAAAGATAATCCAAAGGAGTTCTTTGGGATGGTTCTTTGAAATTATAAGCCCGCCTGCGGACCCTTTACGCCCAGTCATTCCGAATAACACTTGTCCCCTCCGTTTTACCGCGGCTGCTGGCACGAAGTTAGCCGGGACTTTTTGATTGGACTAAGTCATAATCTTTTGTCCAATTAAAGGGCTTTACTACCCGAAGGTTTACATCACCCACGCGACATAGCTAGATCAAGCTTCCGCTCATTGTCTAATATTCCTTACTGCTGCCTCTATCATTGAGTCTGGGCCGTGTCTCAGTCCCAGTGTGGCTGATCAACCTCTCAGACCAGCTAAAGATCTCTGGCTTGGTGAGCTCTTACCTCACCAACTACCTAATCTTACGCAAGCTCATCTTCTACCGGACTTGGCCTTTACCTATTTATGGCTATGTAGAAGGTAGATTCTTACGCATTACTCACCCGTTCGCCGCTCACTCTAAAAGTGCGCTCGACTTGCATGTATTAGGCTTGTCGCAAGCATTCATTCTGGGCCGGGATCATACCCTAGCTTTCTACCCTTTTGTCTCCCAATCTTGTCAGTACCTAAAGGGTTTTATTTTCTCTTTTCTTCCCAGCACGTGTAAACCGGTATTTAAGAGAACTTTTAAGGGGAACTTATCCCCTCTTATAATAATTCAAATATATGGGCCTTTTTCTTGGTTTCGCTTGTCCTAACCCTATTTTAAACCTAAAACCCCGTAGAGGGGCCTTCTAGTAGGGTTATAGAGGACATTTGACAAAGGAACATATTAAATTGGGCACTGGCAGACTCGAACTGCCGACCTTTCGCTTATCGGGCGAACGCTCTAACCAACTGAGCTACGTGCCCTGGGGGAAATGGATACGTAATTGAAATAAATCCAACTTATTGAAATAAATCCAACTTTTAGGTACCCATGATAGAATGTACCTCATATAAGATAAATCTTATACGGAGTACGAATGAGATTGTAAAAAATTAAAAGTCTCATTTCTAGCCCCCATTACTAGAAAGATTTATACCTTTGGTATAATTCATGCCTGGAAAGACTCGAACTCTCAACTTTCAAATCCGTAGTTTGATACTCTATCCAATTGAGCTACAGGCACAAGGATACCTCCCCATAAGGGAGATAATCCTTTGAATAAGATAAAACTTATTCACAAAGGCCTCTTTCTCTACTAAGGGTGTTTACCAGAACATGATTTTGCACTTCATTTAGCACTAATGTAGGTGAATTGCATCGTTAAGATAAATACAAGTAAGGATTGTAAATACATAAGCCTGAAGACTGGCAACGCCAAGCTCAAGACCTGTAAGTGCAAAGACAACTAGGAAAGGTCCTAGAGCACCAACAGCAAGGATCCCCCCAACTGAAAGCATAGTCCATGCGAAACCACTTAGGATTTTCACAAGTGTGTGTCCGGCCATCATGTTAGCGAATAAACGAACACCTAAACTGATAGCTCTGAAAGAGTAAGAAACAACTTCAAGAACTACAAGTAGAGGAGCTAGAGCTAAAGGAGCACCGGCAGGCAGGAAGAAACTAAGGAAGTGAAGACCGTGTGTAAGGATCCCAATAAGTGTAACTCCAATGAAGATAGAAACAGATAGTCCAAAAGTAACTACCACGTGACTTGTTGAAGTGAAACTATAAGGGATCATACCGATTAAGTTCGCTGAAAGAATGAAAACAAAGATAGCGAAAATAAATGGGAAATAAGGTCTTCCTCTTGGTCCTACCTGGTTTTGTACCATATCGTAGATGAAATCATAAGTCATTTCAACGATAGATTGCCAGATAGAAGGAACAAGGCGTCCACCTTTGACTGTAGCAAACCAGATAAGGATACTTACAAGTCCTGTACCTGTAATTAAAAATAGAGAAGAGTTAGTGAAACTAATATCAAAAGGACCAAGTCTAAAAGGAATTAGGCAATTAATTGCAAATTGATCCAAAGGTGAAGATATTAGGGGCACAAAAAGACTGTTATTCATTATAAGAACCTTAATAAAAAATTTTGTGCTTTATTGACCTCCCCACCAATAAATACTTACGAATAGGAATAGCCATACGACATCGACAAAGTGCCAATACCATGCAGCTGCTTCAAACCCAAAGTGGTGAGAAGGAGTAAAGTGGCCAAATGATTGGCGGAATAAGCAAACTGTAAGGAAGACAGTTCCAACAAATACGTGGAATCCGTGGAAACCAGTAGCTAGGAAAAATGTACACCCGTAAACACCATCAGAGATACTGAAAGGTGCCTCTACGTACTCAAGACCCTGAAGTCCTGTGAAGATAATAGCTAGGATTATAGTAACACCTAAAGCGTAAACTGTTTGTTGCTTTTCACCACATAGAATAGCATGGTGAGCCCAAGTCACAGATGCTCCTGAAAGAAGAAGAATAAGTGTGTTAAGAAGAGGAACTTCCCAAGGACTTAGAACTTCGATTCCTTTTGGAGGCCAAATCCCACCGAGATCAATACCGGGAGCAATGCTTGGGTGGAAGAATGCCCAGAAGAAGGCAAAGAAGAACATAATCTCAGAAACGATGAAGAGAATCATCCCCCAACGTAGCCCTGTTTGGACCGCAACTGTGTGGTGACCTTCATAAGTAGCTTCTTTGACGATATCACGCCACCAAACGGCCATTGTATAAAGAAGACCTGCGAAGCCAAAAGCAAACATAAATCCTCCATTTACATAAGAGTGCATCCACATTACAGCACCAATTGTTGTACATAGGGCTGAAAGTGAACCAAAAATTGGCCAGGGACTCGGATCAACTAGGTGAAAAGGGTGTCTTTGTAAAGTAGAACCTGACATGATTAAACTTCTATTTTATTTGTTACCCACTGAATATAATCATCAACTGGAACTGATTCTACAACAATAGGCATGAATCCGTGGTTTACCCCACAAAGCTCACTACATTGTCCGTAGAATACTCCTTCACGTTTGATGAATAGACTTACTTGATTTAGACGTCCAGGAATTGCATCACACTTGACTCCTAATGAAGGAACTGCCCAACTGTGAAGAACGTCTGCTGCTGTTATAACAACACGGATATGTGTTTGAACTGGAAGAACAACACGGTTATCCACTTCTAATAGACGAAGTTGACCAGGCTCTAAATCATCTTCAGCAACCATATAACTTTCAAAAGTTAAAGCTTCTTCGTCGCTTACGTTATAATCTGAATACTCATATACCCAATACCACTGGTGACCTACAGCCTTTAAAGTAACTGCTGGATCAACAATTTCTTCCATTGAATATAGAAGAGCGAAAGATGGAAGTGCAATAAGAATTAGAATAAGACTTGGTGTTACTGTCCATACGATCTCGATCAGAGTACCGTGTGTGATTTTGTGTGGAATAGGGTTTTTACTTGCATTGAAGTGGTAAAGGGTACGCCCTAGGATCCACATCACAAAAACTAGAATAAAAGCTAGGAAAAACATTAAGTCGTGGTGGAGTTCAATTAGACCCTCCATCACTGGTGTTGCTGGGTCTTGGAAACCTAGTTGCCAAGGTTCTGCAGCATCACATAAAAATTCACGAAATAATTTCATGATTCTTTTCTTTTTCTTACAAAGATCTTCGAGATTTTTTTCTCGAATGATGGTTTATTATTAGGGGGGCCATGGACTTAAAGTCCATCGTCCCTTCCCTCTTAAGGGGTAATACCGAGACCTTTTCAGGTTTTTCGGACCACCAGAGAATCTTTTTTTATCTCCCCAAGTTGGATTTGAACCAACGACCAAACGGTTAACAGCCGTTTGCTCTACCACTGAGCTATTGAGGATGATCCCGAATGGGATGAATCCATCCAAGACCTTTCGATCTTTTGGACGAATTCTCCATTAAGAGGCTTTCTGGATTGTTCTAGAGAACTCTCTTGCATTCTGTTCGAATACTTCTTGACGTTTTACTTTTGGATCGTTATGAAGAGTTAAAAGGATTGCTCCAATCATCGCAACTAAAAGAATAAAACTTGCCATAAAGAAGTAGTAAAAGTAATAAGTGTAGATAACTTGCCCGATTGCTTCTATACCTGTCTTTTGTCCTAAGGTTGTTCCCCAGTGTAAATATTCAGGAATAAGTGCAGAATCATTATCTAGAGAAGTAAATGCCAGCGGATTTAAGGGGACAAATTCTTTGTCAAGGGCAATGATCACTTCTAGGAAGAAGATTAGACCAATACCTGCACCCACTGGAACGTAACGTAGCATACTTTCTTGCCTCTCTTCTATCTTAATGTTAAGCATCATGACAACGAATAGGAATAGAACCGCAATTGCCCCAACATAGACAACTAAGAAGATCATTGCAAAGAAATCTAAACCTTGAAGAATTAAAATTCCACTAACGTTGACAAAGACTAAAATTAGATATAGAACAGAGTAAACTGGGTTATTCGCTCTAATAACCATAATAGAAGAACTAATGCCCAAAGCCGCAAAAACTGCCAAGAATAAATTCATATTAATTTATATGTGTTAAATATTTAATTCCTCTTTATGAGATTGATAATGCTGCTGCGTGACTCAATAGGAAGAATGGTGAAGGGTAAAGGAAGATAAATAGAATTCCAAAGAATGTAATTCCAAGTAAGAACCCTTTTTGCCCATCGATTCCAACTAAAGGTTTAAGTTGAACTTCCTCCGCTTTGTGGAAATACATAAGCTTAATGATGCTAATGTAATAGAAGCAACTTATCACGCTTGATAATACGCCTAGAATAGCTAGAGAATACAGAGAAGCATCTAAAGCAGCAAAGAATAAGTAGAATTTACTTAAGAATCCTGCTAGAGGTGGGATCCCTGCCATAGAGAATAGAGTAAGACTGAAGGTTAGAGCTAAGATAGGACTCTTAAGGTTAAGGTTTTTTAAATCTAATAGGAACCTAGGTTCTCCTTCATGTGTTCTTAAACTTAAGACAACGCTGAAAGCGTTAATTGTCATCACAAGATAAATAAGAAGGTAAAGGAAAATACCTTGTAATCCTTGTAGACTTCCAGTAGCAAGTCCAATCAGCATATATCCTACATGACCAATAGAACTAAAGGCTAAAAGTCGCTTGATCTTCACCTGAGCTAAAGCACCAAAAGATCCAAAGACCATTGAAGCTAAGCTACAGAAGAAGAAAATCTGCTGCCAAGAGAATAAGAAGTCAAAGAATCCAAGATAGAAGACTCTTATTAGAACTCCAAATAAAGCTAATTTAGGAGCAACAGAGAAGAAAGCTGTAATGACTGTAGGAGCACCTTCATAAACATCAGGAGACCACATGTGGAAAGGAGCTGCACTGATCTTGAATAAGAAAGCAACGCTTAAGAATAAAAGACCGACAACAACAGATCCTTGTGTGAATAGATCTGTAGGACCTACACCTGTAAATAGGATTCCAAGGTCCTCAAAGTTTGTTGTTCCTGTTAAACCATAGATAAGAGAAGCACCAAATAGATAGAACCCTGAAGAGAAAGCACCTAAAACGAAGTATTTAAGGCCGGCTTCTGTAGAATATTCATTATCTCGCTTTAAAGCAGCTAATACATAAAGACCTAAACTTTGGAATTCAATAGCCAGATAGAGAGAGATAAAGTCATAAGAAGAAACCATAAGCATTAAGCTTAATGTAGCTAATAAGAGTAAGATAACGTACTCAAAAGCTTTAATTCGTTCTTGTTGTAGATAAGAAAAACTAAGGCCAAAGATACATAGAGTGCTGAGAAGGATAAGAGCTTTTAGATAAGCGGACATTCCATCTATGATTAATGTATTAAAACATAAAATCATATTCATTAAAGGGCTTTCACATAAAAGAATAAATGTAAAAGCAAGGCATAAGCCTCCAACCCATAATTGATGAGAAGTCATTTCCGACTCTCTCCCTTTTTCGTACCAAACACCATAACCTAAAAGCGTAGATAATCCCAGAAGTAAGAAAGTTTCTGGAATAAGGCCTAAGAAATCAGATTCGAATAAATAAAACATTTTCTATATATTTTAAAACTTATGAAATCTTTCCATCTACTACAAGACTTCCATCAATAGGAGGTCTTGAAAAATTCTCAAGAAGGTTATAAACTGAAGCGTGAATTTCGTCTAAGAAGACTTCAGGATAAATCCCCATCCATAAAACTGCTCCAATTAAAGGAACAAAGATATAGAATTCTCTGCGGTTTAAGTCAGAATATGTAGAAATGAAATGAGGCTTAAATGCTCCGAAAGCTACTCGGTTATATAACCATAGAGAGTAGGCAGCACCTAAGACCATTCCTGTAGCTGCTAGGAAGCAAATGAAAGGATTTGATACAAATGTACCTGATAAAACCATAAACTCACCAACGAAACTACTTGTTCCTGGTAAACTGATGTTCCCCATAGTAAAGAATAGGAAAACAGCTGAGAAGATAGGCATTGTATGGACGCTACCTCCATAATAACGTAGAAGACGTGTTTTATATCTATCATACATAACACCAACGCAAAGGAAGAGTCCTGGTGAGACTAAGCCGTGACTTAACATTAAAAGAATACTTCCTTCTACACCTAAAGGATTTAAACTAAAGAGACCTAATGTCACAAAATTCATGTGGGCCACTGAAGAGTAAGCAATAATCTTCTTTAAATCCACTTGTCGAACTGTTGTTAAAGATGCATAGATTACTGCAATTACACTCATAGTAAAGACTAGAGGGGTGAAGTAAAGAGATGCATCTGGGAAAAGTGGAATAGAGAAACGAAGGAAACCATAAGTCCCTAGTTTCAGAAGAATACCCGCTAGGATGACAGATCCTGCTGTAGGCGCTTCAACGTGAGCTTCAGGAAGCCAAATGTGAACAGGAAGCATAGGGACTTTAACTGCAAATGAAGCGAAGAATGAAAGCCACAGAATAATTTGTGCCATTTCACTAAATTCAGCAGCATAAAGAAGTTCTACTTGTGTTGTTCCTGTCTGAGAATAAATCATTAGGACTCCTAAGAGCATAAGAACAGACCCTAAAAGGGTATAAAGGAAAAACTGATAAGCTGCTCTAATTTTTCTTTCCCTTGATCCAAAGATCCCGATAATGAAGAACATTGGAATAAGTACACTTTCAAAGAATACATAGAAAAGAAATAGGTCTAAAAGACAGAAGACAGCAATCATCAGTGCCTCTAGGACAAGAAAGGCAATAACATACTCTTTTTGTCTTTCAATACTTTCCCACCCAGCCAGAAGGCATAAAGGAATTAAGAAAGCACTTAAAACAACAAAGAATAATGAGATACCATCAATCCCTAAAATAAGGTAAATATTTGACGTACCGAGCCATGGTGCTTCATAGACAAACTGGAATTTTGTCGATGAGGGGTCAAAGAAGACCCAAGCCAAGAGAGAAAGCATAAAAGTTGCTGAAGAGATCAACAGACCTCCAACTCTAATTGTTTTCACCGATGAGGAAGGCACGAAGAATAAAATAACACTACCTACTAAAGGAAGAAGGATAAGTGAAGGTAATAGATAAGAAACCATTTGGGGTGCTTATTTTCTTCTATATTTTTACAAAACGGACTTTTAGCCCTTTATTAACCAAGGACTTTTTCCTCATCCGTGGTTTTCTCCCCTGCTAAAAAATAGCTCATAAAGGCTAAACCAAATACAAACCATAAACGAGGATCAACCCAAACTTGGATTAGATTTTCTAAACTTAAAAGTGTTAATAAGAATGTTAACCCTAGAAGCATTACAAATGCATAGTGATAAATAAGACCACTCTGTAGTTTGTGGATCTGGTTCACAAGGTCACGGATCCCTTGTGTAATTCCAAAAGGCCCTAAGATTTCTAGAACACCCTTATCAATACTTTTGAATGATACATTGTAACCGAAATTTAAAGCCGGTGCACCAATATAATCATTATAAACTTTGTCGAAAAGCCAACGACGATTTAAGAAAGTATAAAGATTCAGGCCTAAAGCCGTTAATTTCATCTTATATACTGTCGGACTTAGGTAAGGAGAGTTAATGAAAAGACCTAAGAACCCACCAATACATGTTAATACAAATGGTAAGTGCTTAATTGACTGATCAATATACTCAGCTTCTAGTCCTGTATTGTGAGTTGGTAGATTTACAATAGCATTTTGCCAGAAAGGAGTACCAAGTCCCACCATAAGTTCTTTTCCTAAGAATCCACTAAATAGGCTTCCAATTCCTAGAATAACTAGAGGAATAGCCATTTGGAATGGAGCTTCGTGAATACCTTCATAAGCCTTTTTAGGTCCTTTAGGTTCGCCTAAGAATGTTAATGAAACTAAACGGAAAGAATAATAAGAAGTACAGAATGCTGCACCACACCCTAAAATGAATGTGAAATCACCACTTAAAGTGAAATGAGCATAAGAAACTTCAAGTAAAGCATCTTTTGAATAGAATCCACTTAAGAAAGGGAAACCTACAAGAGCTAAAGAACCAAGAAGCATCATTGTATTAGTGAAGGGAAGAGCTTGGCCTAAACCACCAAGTCTTCGCATATCTTGTTCTCCAGCCATTGCGTGGATCACAGAACCTGCGCCTAAGAAAAGAAGAGCTTTAAAGAAAGCGTGGTTTGCTAAGTGGAAAACTCCTAAATCATAGTGAGATAGACCACAAGCAAATACCATATACCCTAGCTGACTACAAGTAGAGTAAGCAATTACACGTTTTAAGTCATTTTGGACGAGACCTGTAGTTGCTGCAAAGAATGCTGTCATACCACCGGCTAAAGCAATAACCCCTAAAGCATCTGGTGCATACTCATAAAGAGGAGAACACCTTGCGATTAAGAATACACCTGCTGTAACCATTGTAGCAGCGTGGATAAGGGCAGATACTGGTGTAGGACCCTCCATAGCGTCTGGGAGCCATGTGTGTAAACCAATCTGAGCAGATTTACCAGTAGCTCCAACGAAAAGAAGGATTCCTATAAGAGTATATGCATGGAATTCTGTTCCAAAGAAAACGATTTTCTCATCACTTAAGTGCGGAGCACAAGCGAAAACACTTTCAAAGTTAACACTTCCAAAAATTGTATATAGAGCAAAGATACCAAGACCGAGACCGAAATCACCTACACGGTTCATCATCATAGCCTTAATAGCAGATTTATTAGCTTGTAATCTAGTATACCAGAAGTTGATAAGTAAATACGAAGCTAAACCGACACCTTCCCAACCTACAAACATTTGTAAGAAGTTATCTCCTGTAATAAGGATTAACATAAAGAAGGTAAATAGAGAAAGATAACTCATAAACCTAGGTAAGTGAGGATCCTCTCCCATATAAGATGTTGAGTATAAGTGAACTAAAGTACTTACAGAAGTTACAACTACACACATTGTTCCTGTTAGAGGGTCAAAAAGAAGACCCCATGTAGCGTCCCAAGATTCACTTAAGAACCAAGGGCTTACTGAAAGTGTACATGAGCTTCCACAGATACCTACTTCATAGAAGACGATACAGCTAAAGAAGAATGTTAGTGCTAAAAGACTTGTTGTTAAGACTCCAGCTCCTCTTCCTCCTAGGAAACGCCCAAAACCTGCGGCCCCTATAAAACCCATAAGGGGAAGACCTAGAATGCACAAATACATTTATTTTGTTTTTTCTAAATACTGAATTTTCTTGAATTCTAATGAGGTACGACATATCATTCATACCTCATTCTTGGATTTCATTATTGGAATAAATCCAACTCCAATTCGAATCCTTTTTAAACTCGACGCTTCTTACGTAGCCTGCAACCATTATGCGGGAGACGTATTTGGTCTTTTATACGTAAGATTTTTAATCGAGTTCCTGCCAAACCTCGACAACTATTATGTCGTCCTCTACCAACACCCTTTAAATGAATTATCACACCTCGGTATCCTAGGTCTATTGCTCTATAACCAATATTTTGGCCTGCTACAAAACTTGAGTAAGGACTCTTTCGTTTCTTACGCTTAAAGCCAACAGATCCATTAGATACCCAAGCTTTAACATCTTTATTTAAATCTGTTAAGCTTATTATTGTATTTTTTAACCCTGCGTTTATATGAACAATTCCTATACGATTTTTAGGAATCCCTCGACGCAAGAATGATGTCTCTTTACGTTGTCTACGCAACTTATAATAATTACTCTTATTACCTTGTCGCTTTGACTTTACTGAAATTCGAGAATATCTTCTTATATGGTTAAAAATATCAACACTCTTACCCGTTTCGAAAACCATATCTTTTTTAGATAAGGTTCTTTTATTATCTACGAGAGTAGCGAGTACCCCCATTTTATTTAAAGAGTCAACTTTCTTCGTCTTTAACCAATAAGGAATCTTATTATACTTCCTCAGTCTTCTTAACCCTCTGTTAAAGCATTTTTCGTGATATCCTAAACTTATTGGATCTTGCGGACGCTTATAGAATTTTCTTCTATGATAATACGGTATATAAAGATGACCCTTTTCATTTCCTTGGGCTTCAAGGAAATTTCCTTTTTTCATTGAGAAAGAGTCTGAGTCTCGGAGAGAATTCTTATATTCCTCTTGAGACTTTGCTCGTTTTTCCCAATGTCTTATTCTTCTTAACCAAGATTTAGGGCGTTCCTCCCATTCTCTTATCCAATACCTGTTCTTTCGTGTCCTTTTTTTTAAGTCCTGGTATAAAGGTTTCCAGCCCTTAAAATTAGCAAGACCACCTTTTCTTGGTAATCTTTCCTTTTTCATAGACATTTTGGAAATTACAGGAGATTTCGAAGAAATACTTTGTTTAACTTCGTTTTTCATTATTCTGTTTTTTTAAATAATTAAAATTTCTTCGGAATACAAAAATATCCCTAAGATTTGTAATAAGAGAAAGTAGATAAATCTTTTCTTTCAAATGACTTTCTTTTAAAAGATATATCTACAATGGTAGGTATACTTCTACGAGAGCAGCGAGTACCCTCATCTATCCCAGACTCAAGTTTGAATCGAAGATCTTTTATTTTTTCATTTTTCTCTGTATATTTTTCTTTAGGCATTTTTAAGTACCCGTTTATAACATGGAATTCTACTTCCCTTTCGGTTTCATTTTCCATGTTTTCAAGATTTATATGAGAAATTTTATTTAATAAAGTGTCTTTTACTTCAGAGTCCATAGGTAAACTTTCTAAATCCTCCGAGAGAGAAGATTCTACAAAAGAGGCCTTCTCTAGAATGGATGAGATACGTTTTTGACTGTTAAATCCATCTGTTATAGAATTCTTCAGTTCCTTTAAACTTATATCTTTATCATTCTTTACCTTATACAATTTAGTTAAAAAACTTTTAAAAAGATAAGGTACTCGGCCTTCCAAGACTGATGCACTTAAAAAAGGAGGAGTCTCTTTCTTTAAAGGCATGGGGTTATTAAGGAGGGCAGAAAATTTAGTAGTTTTCTGCGAAATAGAATCTTCAATAAGAGTTTTCTTAAAGTTCATACGGGACTTTGGCCCCTTATTTACTTTAGGAGTAGACTGAGTAGGTTTAAAACTCTTATTTTTAGACTTATAATTTCTGCGTGTAGGAGTAATTTCCATTATTAAAAATTATTCCCAATCTAAAGCACCTTTTTTCCACTCATACACAAAACCTAAGGTTAGGATAAGTAGGAAGAAGATCATAGTCCAAAAGCCAAAGAAGTTAATCTCTCCTAGTACAAGAGACCAAGGGAATAGAAAACTAACTTCTAAGTCGAAGATAATAAATAAAATAGCAACCAAGTAGAAACGAATATCAAATTTCCCTCGAGCATCATCGAAAGGATCAAATCCACACTCATAAGCAGAGATCTTTTCAGGGTCAGCTTTTTGAGGAGCTACAATGAAAGGAATACCAACAAGGATAAGTGAAAGTCCTAAGCTGATAATTAAGAAAATAAAAATGGGAAAAAATTCGGTCATATTTTATAATACAAAAAGGTTCGGATAAGAATAAAGACTTTTATGTCTTAATAAGGGTTATCATATAAGATAAATCTTAAGTTTTATCTTATTTTTTACCCTTCAATTCAGGTAAAACCTGAGGATATCCTTTATAAATCGGGAAAGACGGGACTCGAACCCGCGGCTTCCGGCGTGACAGGCCGACACTCTAACCAAACTGAGTTACTTCCCCTGTTTTAGTCGCAACGGATGCCTTGGATTTACTCCAATTATGTATGAGACACCCGTTGACTTACGTACTTGGAATAAATCCAAGTTGAAAGAATAAATTCTCTCTTTATGACTGAAGGCTGTTAACAAATGTTTCTGTGTAATCTTTCACATATGAATCAACGGCACCCATCAGGTCGTCTGAAAGAGCCTTCTCCTTGTGGATACGGCTTAGAAGACTAGGGTCTGCGTTTTTCACAAGACCTTCTTCATATGCTGCGATGTCTGAAACTTCAAGTTTGTCAAGGTAACCTTTTGTTCCTGCGTAGATAACAAGAACTTGTACTTCGAATGGCAGAGGACAGTACTGACCTTGCTTTAGAAGTTCTGTAAGTCTTTCACCACGTTTTAGTGTGAATTGTGTAGCTGCATCAAGGTCTGAACCAAACTGAGCGAAAGCGGCAACTTCACGGTACTGAGCTAAAGTAAGCTTAAGTGTACCACCAACCTGCTTCATAGCTTTCACCTGAGCTGCAGATCCGACACGACTAACAGAAAGTCCTACGTTTAGAGCTGGACGGATTCCTTTGTAGAATAGTTCAGTTTCTAGGAAGATCTGACCATCTGTAATAGAAATCACGTTTGTTGGGATATATGCAGAAACGTCACCCGCTTGTGTTTCAATAACAGGAAGTGCTGTTAAAGATCCTGCACCTTCATCATCAGATAGTTTTGCTGCACGCTCTAATAAACGAGAGTGTAGATAGAAAACATCTCCTGGATACGCCTCACGACCTGGGGGTCTACGTAGAAGAAGAGACATCTGACGATATGCAGTTGCCTGCTTACTTAAGTCATCAAAGATGATTAAGGCGTGCATTCCATTGTCACGGAAGTATTCAGCGATAGCAGAACCTGAATAAGGTGCTAAGAACTGTAAAGGAGCTGGGTCAGATGCTGTTGCAGCAACGATTACTGAGTAATCCATTGCTCCTGCTTCTGCTAAACTTCTTGATAAGTGTGCAACTGTTGAACGTTTCTGTCCAATAGCTACATAAACACAATATAGTTGTTTTGCAGTGTCACCTGCCTCAAAAGCTTCCTTTTGGTTTAGGATTGTATCGATAGCAACTGCTGTTTTTCCTGTCTGACGGTCACCAATGATAAGCTCACGCTGACCACGTCCGATTGGAACTAGACTATCAACAACTTTTAATCCTGTTTGAACTGGCTCTGTAACTGGTTGACGTGCTAGAATCCCTGGGGCTTTTACCTCAACACGAGAACGTACTACGTCCTTCAGAGGACCTTTACCATCAATAGGGTTTCCTAGGGCGTCTACAACACGGCCAAGAAGACCTTTACCGACTGATACGTCAACAATAGAACCTGTACGCTTAACTAGATCACCTTCAAGAATAAGTGTATCATTACCGAATACAACTACTCCAACTGCTTGGTTTTCTAGGTTAAGTGCCATTCCTTGGATACCGCTAGAGAACTCAACCATTTCTCCAGCCTGAACGTTTTTTAAACCGTATACACGGGCGATACCATCTCCTACTGAAAGAACTCGACCTACTTCTTCGTATTTAAGTTCTACATAGTAGTCAGAGATACGCTTTTCTAATAATTTAGAGAATTCGCTTCCTCCTGATCTCATTTGGATCTTTTTTTAATTACTTTTATTTTCTTTTCAACATCCTTAAAAAACGGTGTTTTAAAAGATACAAAATTGGAATAGGTCCAATAAAGAATTATGTACCTTTAAAATTTATTTATTTGCTATTTTAAAGGGATTTCGTAATTTCCCCCTTCTATCTCATAAAATAAGATAAATTATCGGTGGATGGAGGATAACCTCCGCATATATCCCAATTAGCTTTTATCCTCTGTGTGCACCAGAGGGTTCCATGGAGATTGTAAATCAAAGCTCCTGAATTCTTGAGGCATTTCTAGTGGCTCATAGATAACTCGTTTGTTTGATTCATCATAACGAACTTCTGTAAACCCACTTAGAGGGAAGTCTTTACGTAGAGGATACCCTTCGAAACCGTAGTCTGTAAGAATTCTACGAAGATCTGGGTGATCCTGGAAGAAAATTCCATAAAGATCCCAAGCTTCTCGCTCAGCCCATCCTGCGTTACTAAAGATTGAAGTAACAGACGAAACACCTTTATACTCATCAACGCGAGTTTTAACACGAATACGTGCGTTAGAAGAAACACTTAATAGTTCATAAACAACCTCAAAGCGTCTTTCTTTAGAAGGGTAATCTGCACCACAAAGCTCAATAAGAAGTTTATATTGACATGAAGTATGATCTCGTAAGAAAGTTAAAATCTCTTTTACATTCTCAGGTTCAACGATGATTGTACCTTCATTTTTTTGCACGTGAATTTCCTGAACTAAACCAGGAACTGTTAGCATAAGATTATGAAGAAATGATTTCATATACTTAGTGGAATGAATATTAAATTTGACCAACCTTAAAAACAGGAAGAAAAGATTTATAAGAGTATAAGAGTAGCGAATACTTCATAAGAGTAGCGAATACTCCAGCGAGTACTCCAGCAAATACCCCATTTCTTTTCTTTCTCATGAATACTTCCAAAGCATTCATAATGAACATTGATAAAAATGCCAAAGAAACCTTATCTCTTAGACCCTTTGGTTCTATACCACCAACGGAAATGAGAGAAAGGTCGATTCTCCTCAGCAAGTTTATGAACTTCTAAACGTTTCGTATATGCATATCCAGTTTTGGAATACACATCAAAAAGTTCGCGTGATAAGCCTTCTTTAAATGCACATTTATTAAAGCTGTTTCGGCGAGCACCTTCAAGAAGCCATCTAAGGCCTAGGCCTCTACTTTTTTCTCTATTAATCGGTCCTGGGACTTGGTAGACTGTACCTTTTACAACTACAGGCCGAAGACTGACTAGAGGGGAAGCTAAATCTACAACACGCTCAAAGAAATCTAATGTAGACATTGGCTCAGAGTTTTCACCACGGGGCCACCTAGGGTCAGACTTCATAGAAAAGAATGCCTTCTCTACGTTTTTATAAGCTTTGGTTAATTTACCATCTCTCATAGATAAGCGTATAAAACGAACTAAGTCTTCTTTCCCTTGGGTATTATTAGAAGGAAAATCCTGGAATACCCAAGTTCTAAGTGTATCCTTTTTTCTTTTTGTTTGACTCATTGACAATTATCTTATTAACTTTCGTCTTTAGGTTTCTTTGTTCCGTATTTTGAACGTCTTTGTCGTCGCTGCGGAAGGCTTCCTAGATCATATAATCCCCTAACGCAATGATATTTCACGCCAGGAAGATCTTTTACACGACCTCCACGAACACAAACTACAGAGTGCTCTTGAAGTTTATGCCCTTCACCAGGAATATAAGCAAAGACTTGTGCACCTGAAGTTAAGCGGACCTTCGCAAGCTTTCGTAAAGCAGAATTAGGTTTTTTAGGTGTTCTTGTAAAGACTCTCATACAAACCCCTTTTCGGGTTGGAGATCCTTGTAAACCTAAAAGGCGTCCTCTTCCTTTTTTAACATCTTTTCTCTTATTACGGAGAAGTTGGTTCGTAGTAGGCATAATATAAGATAAATCTTAGAAAATTTTATAAAATAAATAAATAGTCACCCCCCTGCCACCTAATTGGATTAAATCCAAGATTAGTGGATATAACGGGGGAAACTCTTTTATATACATGGTTGGAATAAATCCAAGTTAATTCTTATGAAGCTAAACTTCTTGAATACTTCGCTTCTAGGCGTCCAAGAATTGGAACAAATACAAGGAAGTGTACAAAGAAGTATACAGATGCGATTTGCCCTACTTCAACGTAAGGTGTTTCAACTGGTTTCATACCGATCCATCCTAAAATTAAGCAGTCAGCTAATAGAAGCCAAAATAGCTTTTTGTGGATAGGGCGGAATAGAGAACTTCTAACTTCACTTGTTTGTAAGAATGGTAAAGCTAATAGGCATGCGAATACAAGACCGATAGCTGCAACACCTCCAAGTTTGTTAGGAATACTTCTTAAGATAGCATAAACCCATAAGAAATACCACTCAGGTACGATGTGAGCCGGAGTGGACATAGGGTTTGCAGGGATGTAGTTATCAGGGTGTCCTAAGAAGTTTGGTGCGAAATACACGAAAACTGAGAAGAAGACTCCAAATGTAACCCAGGCAACAAGGTCTTTCACAAAGCAGTAAGGATAGAAGCTCATTTTGTCAACAGAAGCATCAAGACCAAGAGGGTTGTTAGAACCATATTGGTGAAGAGCAGCGATGTGTACAATAGAAGCACCTGCAATGATAAATGGAAGAAGATAGTGTAAACTGAAGAAACGGTTTAATGTTGCGTTATCTACAGAGAATCCTCCCCATAACCAAGTAACGATAGAGTTACCTACAACGGGAATTGCACTTGCTAATGATGTAATAACAGTAGCTCCCCAGAAACTCATTTGTCCCCAAGGTAGAACATAACCAATAAAGGCTGTTAGGATCATTAGAAGAAGAATAACAACTCCTAAGCACCAAACTGCCTCTCTTGGACTTACATAACTAGCGTAGTATAGTCCACGGAACATGTGAATATACACCATGATAAAGAACATACTTGCTCCATTCGCGTGAAGATATCGAAGAAGCCAACCTCCTTCAACATCACGCATAATGTGCTCCACACTTAAGAAAGCAAGATCCACGTGAGGTGTATAGTGCATTGCTAGGAAAATACCTGTTGCGATCTGAACTCCTAAGCAAATTCCTGCTAATGAACCAAAACTCCAGAAATAGTTAATATTAATAGGAGCTGGGTAATCGATTAAGTGGTCTGTCACTAGAGATAGACCTGGTTGGTTAAGCACCGAAAGTCTCTTAGATCCTGTTTTTTCACGATCTTGAAGAAGTTTCGGATCATAAAGGTTATCAGCCTTTACAAATCTTTTTGCCAATTCTTTTCTTTCCATTTGAATACGATCTTCATTAGACATAAGATCATACGCAGGACCTTTTTGAGATAAAAGCATCTCCATAGGTTTTGGAAGTGTATTTGATACGGAAGAAACTTTCGAGATTAAATCATTTAGAAAAGGTAGGCGAGGTAAAATACCGCTAACAAAAGCTTTATTCTTTGCCTTCATTTTGTGTTTTTATCTTTTTTAAATTTTCTGCTTGATGAGCTTTCGCTCTTTTCATGCAAAAGGGTAAGAGTATGAGAGTAGCGAATAGCCCATGAGAATAGCGAATACGCCACTAAATACTCCATTCTTTTTTGGTTATTCCCAACGACTCACGCGGAATAGACCGATCTTTATCTTGATGAATTTGGATCACTATAAGAAAAAACTTATAAAGAGTATGAGAGGGGCGAATACCCCTTTATCGAATACCCAACAAGATAAGCCTACATCCAGAATACTTTATATTAAAGTTGGATTTATTCCAATAAAGTAAAAAGAATGTATTTTTGTTTTTTTAATTAGTACAAGAAAAAGTCTTTATTACTAAAGAATAGGTTCTTGCCTATCAACGTAGTAGTCTTCTACGGTAGTAAAAATAAGTTTAAAGGATGACTTCCCGCTTAGATGCTTTCAGCAGTTATTCATACAGACGTAGCGAGCCGGCGATGCATTAGGCAATACAACCGGTAAACCAGAGGTCAGCTTAATCTCGATCCTCTCGTACTAGAGAGAAAACCTTTTAATTTTTCACTATAAATGCTAGATAGGAACCGAACTGTCTCACGACGTTCTGAACTCAACTCACGTACTGCTTTAATCGGCGAACAGCCGAACCCTTGGAAGCTTCTTCACCTCCAGGACGCAATGAATCAACATCGAGGTGCCAAACAACTCCGTCGATATGAACTCTTGGGAGGTATTAGCCTGTTATCCCTGGCGTTTCTTTGATTCGTTGAGCGAGAGCCTTTCCACGAAGGACTCCCGGATCACTACGGCCGACTTTCGTCCCTGCTCGATATGTCTATCTCGCAGTCAAGCAAGTTTTTGTCGTTACACTTTAGAAAGGGTTTCCAATCCAATCAAACCTACCTTCGCACACCTCCGTTACACTTTGGGAGGCGACCACCCCAGTCAAACTACCCACCATTCAATGTCCCTTTTTCTTAAAAAGGTAAGATTCCCAGTAAATCCAGAGTGGTATTTCACTGATGTCTCCTAATAACCGAGGTTTTTAGGAAACTCCCACTTATGCTACACAAGAGAGACCAGGTTTCAATGAAAGGTTATAGTAAAGAAGCACAGGGTCTTCCCGTCTAGGCACTTATACTCCGCATCTTCACGGAGAATTCAATTTCACCGAATCCATTTTTGAGACAGCGGGGCAGTCATTACACCATTCATGCAGGTCCATAATTAGTGGACAAGGAATTTCGCTACCTTAGGATCGTTAGAGTTACGACCGCCGTTTACTGAACAATAAGTTCCAAGCTCCATCCATAAAGGATTTCACCTTTCCCCTTAAGTTTCCAGCACCGGGCAGGTGTCAGACCTTATACAGCGTTTTACAACTTAGCAAAGTCTTGTGTTTTTGGTAAACAGTTGCTACCCCCGATTTCGTGCCACCTTAATAATTTAAAATTAATTAAGGTCCCCCTTCTTCCTAAGTTACGGGGTCATTTTGCCGAGTTCCTTAAAAATGGTTCTTTCGATCACCTTTGTAGATTTCTACTCCTTCACCAGTGGCGGTTTCCAGTACGGTTTTATTACCTTGATTTTTCCAGTTCACTTAATTTCTTCCAACTTTTCTCCAACGAAAGAGGAAAGAATCTCTCGTGAATCTTTCAAGATACATTCCCATCGACATACCCTTTCGGGTCCTTTTTCATCTTAGGGGCCGTTTTACTCTACGCTGATTCACAATGCGTAGAAAACCTTGAAGTTTCGGTGATCATGTATTTCACATGATTTTACGTTACTCATATCAGCATAGTCACTTGTGAGATCTTCCTTGTATTCTTAAGAATAAAGGTCTACGATACACACAACGCTCCCCTACCACATAGGATTCTTGATCCTATATCTATAGCTTCGGTTTCTTTCTTGAGACTCGTTACATTTTTGGTCGACCACGGCTAAATCAATGAGCTGTTACGCTTTCCTTAACGGGATGGCTGCCTCTAAGCCCACCTCAAAGTTGATTTTGCACATATCGTTCCTTTCCCACTAAGAAAGAGATTAAAGACCTTAGCTGATAGTCTGGGCTGTTTCCCTTTCGGCTCTGCACCTTTGCGCCCAGAGCCTGTCTTCTTTTTCTATCTGTACGTATTCGGAGTTTTCTTGGAAATGGTAAAGCTTTACGCCCCCCACACCCATGAAGTGCTCTACCCCATAAGATATAATGAAAAAGTGCTCTACCTCAATAGATTTCGGGGAGAACCAGCTAGATCTAAGTTTGTTTGGCCTTTCACCCCTAAGCACAAGTCTTCCCCTGGTATTGCAACAACAGTGGGTTCGGTCCTTCACTACACTTTCATGGAGTTTCAACCTGCTCATACTTAGATCACTTAGGTTCGGGTCTTTTTCCTAAAACTTTTTATTTGCCCAAAAGGCAAAGTTTACTTTCTTTTCGCTTACACATTATTGTTTAGGCCTGTTTTAGAAACTAACTCGCTGATCCGTTATGCAAGAAGTACGTAGATTTCTTAACTCTTTAATTAATCTACTGCTTGTAAATTCTCAATTTTATGCTATTTCAAACCCTTTAAAAGGGATTATTTCACCTTTCCCTCACGGTACTTGTGCGCTATCGATCAAAAAAAGTTATTTAAGACTTAGAGGGTGGTCCCCCTATGTTCAGACAGATGTTTCACCGCCCTACTGATTTGGAGTCACAAAAAGGAGTATTGCTCCATGGTTACAGGGCTTTCACCTTCTTCGGCAACCCTTTCTGGGGTTTTCACGTATTTGTTTGACTCTTTTAGTCTTTATTTTGCTTTCATTCGCCACTACTCGCAAAAACTCGGTTGATTTATTTCCTTAGATACTAAGATGTTTCAATTCTCTAAGTTTTTATTCTTTCGGGTTTTCCTTTGGACTTAAACACATCTACGGTCATGCCTCCATGTTTTTCTCGGATATTCCGTCCATAATCTTTTTTTTGTCTAGGTTATCATTGAGAACCTTTA